ATATATCTGGTAACGGGTCAAACAAAAAAAAAGAAAATTCCTTTTTCCCTGCGCCTAAATGAAATATTAAATAATGGTAGACTGGAAATGAAAGCCCTTTCTTTTCTCGCATTCGTTCTGTTCTCTATTGCATTGCTGGAACAAAACAATATCGGATTCTGAAATCAAGGAAAGATATTGAAAAATCTATTTTCGAAATATAATATACTTTTTTATATGTATTGGAAAAGAATAGCGATTTATTCCTATGCAGCATCCATTAACAAGAAGAGAAAATAAGAAATATCGAATATCGACAAATTCTTGTCTTGTGTGGTTTAAGGAAAAAAACCGCTTTCCACAATTTAATATATATCATCGAATTTAAATATCAGAATAGCTGATATAGTCATGATTCAAGGGGTCAGGTCCACTTACATTTTTTTAATATTAACACTATCCGTATTATCCGCTGAAAAAAAAAAAAGAAGACTAAGACTTGATTTTCATGAAAAAGCCCTTTATCGGATTTGAACCGATGACTTACGCCTTACCATGGCGTTACTCTACCACTGAGTTAAAAGGGCCCTATTCAATTCATGAATTAACCATTTTATATTATGAGTCTACTACATATATACATATATGCAGTAGACTCATAATGGACAAAAAATTTGTATTTACCTAGAAAGTGGGTAAAATTTTTCTCGTTTTTGCATTTTATGGCTTAGTGCGAGATAGTGATAGGCATATTATATTGCATCTCAACGATAAACGAAGCAATGAGTGAAAATGGAAGAAAATAAATGAAATGAAACTAAATGGGGTTTTACCTCCCCTACCCCTTTTTTCTGTCCGGCTAACCATTGCCTGAACTGAAGGAATCCTATACTTCCTTTCGTTATATCGAATAGTATGGGATGCTTCATTCATGAAGCATCAACCCCCCAAAAAAATGTTATGATTCTATAGAATCATAACATAGAAAGACTCTTCGGATCTAGCCATACCATTAGATTATATTGACAATTCCAAAAAACTGTTCATACTATCATCATAGTATGATGACGGTCGGGCGGATATGCCCCCATCGTCTAGTGGTTTAGGACATCTCTCTTTCAAGGAGGCAACGGGGATTCGACTTCCCCTGGGGGTAGGGTACTACAAAAGGAAGTTGATCATGGATTATCAATAAGCCTAGAATGAATTCTTCCTGGGTCGATGCCCGAGCGGTTAATGGGGACGGACTGTAAATTCGTTGGCGACATGTCTACGCTGGTTCAAATCCAGCTCGGCCCAAAAAATCACCGTTCCATGAGTATAATATAACCAATTTGTCCTACAGAAAAGAAATGCTTGATCCGCAGAAATGAAGGAAAAGGGTCAATTTTTTGCTCTATTTATATTTTTTTCTCATCTCATTGAAAGGTTGATTATCCACTTTAACAATAAAAAAAAAGAATCACTAGTTACTAATAATCCGCGGCACTCTCGCTAAAGCCCGTGTTTATGTGGATATGATATCACTATATCATTCGTGTATCTGTTACGTTACAACATGACAATTCTTATGAAACCATAAGAATATGTATGCTATACACCTTGCTGGGATTGTAGTTCAATTGGTCAGAGCACCGCCCTGTCAAGGCGGAAGCTGCGGGTTCGAGCCCCGTCAGTCCCGAACTAGGATCCGATGAATTTCTCAATTCATTTCTCTATTTTTCGCGAAAAGGAAGAGGGGGAGCCGAATCGAATCCCCGGTGCGGGGAGGGGAATTTTTTTTCTTTTGTTTCGCATTTATCATCAGATAAATATGGGAATTTCCATTTCTTTTCCGAGTTCTTTCCCTAGTACTGATTGATAAGGGAGAGACATATGTCGATTGGTACAATCGGTAGTATTGCTATATTCAGTATTTTTTGTTCAAATATTTGATTTTTTATACTAAATCCTTTATTTTTCCATCTCACTTATACTGTTTGTATCTGTGTATGACCCAGACAATACCAGTCATATGATACCTCATAATTTTATGTACATAATTCTATGTATATGTATGTATTAAGTAGGGAAGTTGTATAAAGAAGATAGCTAATAGGTTATGTTATAGAAAAGAAAAAGTGGAAAAAGGGTATGAAAATCTAATGATTGATGTGTATTTCTGATCAAATCAAAAATGATATTTTTGATTTAGTATGATAAAAGATCTTTCCTTTCTATGTTATACTACTACTATATTATTGAATTTTCGACGATGAATTGATTTGATAGATCAGAAATTGTTATTCATAATATTGATCTGATTCAGTATCATCGGGATGCAATTAATCCCGTTGAATTTGCAGGAGTCAAATTTATCATCTCTATGGGATTAGATCCCGAGTTATTGCGAAACAAAAGAAGATTGGATTATGGAAGTAAATATTCTCGCACTTATTGCTACTGCACTGTTCATTCTAGTTCCTACTGCTTTTTTACTTATCATCTATGTAAAAACAGTCAGCCAAAATGATTAATTTGAATGAAACTTGAATTATTATTAGTTCTTATCGATGATTCAAGAAATGAAAGAAAGGGATTCAAACTCTAAATCTTAAATGAAATGATTAGGCTGGAATCAGAAGTATCGTAGTAAGTATCTAAGCTGGTGTGGTAGAAAGAACTATATATATAGTTCTTTCTACCACACCAGCTATAGTATTGTTTTTATTATTATTATATATAGATCAAATTACAATATGTATGTACATATATTAGATGTACATACAGATAGCACTCTATTTCTTTTAGTTTGATTTCCCATCTCAAGAAGTCATTGATTGAACAATTAACGGATGATCCACGGAGTTAAGTTATACAGTAACTTCTTCGGATTTGTAAAAGGAGTAGAGCAGACCCTGTCCATTTTTCATGCTTAAACATGAGATGAATCAAAAAAAAAAAGCATAAAAACTTTTCTAGTAGTCTAAAACAAATGTTAAATGTATGATATGTGGATCGCTCAACAGAAGAAAGATCTAATTTTATTATGTGTCGGATCTCTTTGGCCAATTACTAATCGCTTCGTTTCCGATAGAAAGAAAATATGTATTGTCGTAATAGCAGAACGACTTTCTTTTAGAAAGGTAAAAGAAAAAGGGAAATAAATAAAGAAAAAAAATAGTATTAGTTTTTCTTATTGTAATATCCATAATTATGATAAGAGCTGATTCACTAAAATAGAATATTTAGGAAAAATTAGGTTGGAAAAAATCGCCTATCATGCATGGTAATCATTCATTACTGTATTCCAGTACAATTTGGAAGACATTTTTCTTTTTTTAGGGCTTCGCAAAATGATCAATAAAGAATTGATACGATTCGATTGAGCAATTAGTAGTGCCCAGCCCTAGAGTCCACTCCTTCCCCATACTACAAGTGAAAGGGAAAATGTAAAGACTACCATTAAAGCAGCCCAAGCAAGACTTACTATATCCATGTGAATTATGTCCTCTATTTCTATGAAGGAATTATTCTATTATTGATTAATAATCATAGCGGAATCAATGGCGCAGAGTCAAAATAGGTAAGACTATTTATTGATGAACCAATTCAATGAATACACTCGTAACAAGTTTCTCTATTTTAGGGTTTCTGGTAAAATCAGGAAGCATTTAGTACAAATACGATGATACACACGCCTTTTCCTTGGAAATATAAAAGGAATGCTTCTATATGGAGCATGTAAGAATAGTAAGACCTATTGTTTGTTTTGATATTAATGCCTTTCCTTACTAAGCAAAAAGCATAAAAATATACCATCACGATAGATAACTATCTATCAGATACCTCTATTTCCTATTTGATCTAAGCTTACTGTCCTTCTTTCTGTGAAAGAATCAGGAGAACCCACCACCACTATTAATTAATACATTCTTTTTTTTTTACTTTAACCTTTACTCTTTTAATATAAGAGATCTTGTTATTATAGTCTTTCGTATAATCTCTTCTTCAATTCTAGTAGCAAAAACAGAGTGTCCCTTAGGAACCTTTGGATACCGAGATTTCCGACCTTAGTTCTGAATCCCGGAATTGACTCTCACCATTAAATTAATAAATGAGAGTTGCTTCATCCCTATTGATACCGATTTGGGCTACGCCTAAATTTTGAGAAAAAAAAATGACAGTCTTTTAGAAAACCTACGCCATGGGTTATCAAAATCGAGTATTGACACGCCCACTTAGTCCTTTGCCTCTGCTTCTTGCGGAGCAAGAATTCGTCGAATTAGATCGGCACAAGATAGGAAAGAAATAAAAAATCTTTTGTTGATCAGGCGACACCCGGATTTGAACTGGGGATAAAGGATTTGCAGTCCCCCGCCTTACCACTTGGCCATGCCGCCAAATTCGGTCAAAAATGGATAAAAATATTATCTATATTCTAATTCTATTATATTACTCACTCCTTTTTTTATCTTGAATACCATTGTACCTATCCTTTTCAAAAAAGAAATTCCTGTTTTTTATTGGATCTAGTTTAGATTCTTCTCTTCGATTGATTGTATCTTAAAATATACATCGCTTAAAAACATCCCTTCTCCTTTCTATTGAGAGTAGAAAAAATGGATTTCTGGTCACAGACTGCAAAATTCAGGACAAATTGGAACCATTAACAATTGACTTTGAATTAGCGAACGATTCCTCCATTTTTATCTCCAATGAAATTTTGTTTCATTGAATGGCAAAAGAAAATCAAATTGATTTATGACTAATCAGTATTCATTTTTTTTTCAATAATCAATCCTTTTCAATTTCAATTATAATAACATATATGTGTATATGTAAACCCCAGAACAGAAATTGTTACCCAGATACCAAACCTGATCTCTCTCTTATGTACATATCCCTATAGAGAATCCTCCTGTTTCAATTTTTCATTGAATATATTGAATAGAAAATACAAATTTTTACGGAGTGTGACTAATGTTGTCCCAAGTGAAATTACAATAAAAGATGTGATATATGGATAAAATGGATAGCCG